ATTGGATTGAGCCTTGGTATGGAAACCTACCAAGTGATAACTTTCAAATTCAGAGAAACCCTGGAATTAAAAATGGGCAATCCTGAGCCAAATCCCGTTTTATGAATCCCGTTTTATGAAAACAAACAAGGGTTTCAGAAAGCGAGAATAAATAAAGGATAGGTGCAGAGACTCAATGGAAGCTGTTCTAACAAATGGAGTTGGCTGCATTGTGTTCATAAAGGAATCCTTCCATCGAAACTTCCGAAAAGATGAAAGATAAACCTATATACATACGTATACTTACTGATGTATACTTACTGAAATACTATCGCCAAATGATTAAAAATGATTAATGGCGACTCCAACCGGTTCTATAATTTTTTTATATCTATTTATATGTTATATGATATAAAAAAAAGAATTAAATGTTCATTGATCAAAACATTCACTCCATCATAGTCCGATAAATCTTTTTATTTTGAAGAATTTTTTAATCGGATTAAGAATAAAGATAGAGTCCCATTTTACATGTCAATATCGACAACAAAGAAATTTATAGTAAGAGGAAAATCCGTCGACTTTAGAAATCGTGAGGGTTCAAGTCCCTCTATCCCCAAAAAGACCTGGTTGCCTCCCTAATTATTTATCTTCTCATTTTGTTAGTGACTCAAAATTGTTTATAGTTCTCAGTCATTCTCACTCTACTATTTCACAAACTGATCTGAGCAGAAATTTTTTTTATTATCACATCATAAGCCTTGTATGTGATATATATCATACGTGTACAAATGAGCATCTTTGAATAATGTATTAAATTTAACTAATTAACAATCCATATCATTATTTGTATTATTTGTACTGTATTGAAACTTACAAAGTTTTCTTTTAGAAAATACAAGAAATTCTACCAGGGCCTGGATATTACTTTGTATTATCTTTTGTAATATCTTTTCATTTTTTTAATTGACATAGACCCAAGTCCTATATTAAAATAAAATGAGGATGATGCGTCGTAAATGGTCGGGATAGCTCAGCTGGTAGAGCAGAGGACTGAAAATCCTCGTGTCACCAGTTCAAATCTGGTTCCTGGCACATGAGTAATTTGTATGAGTATATATTTTACAAATTAATTGATATGGGTCGACATACATATTCAGTGTTCTAGTTATAGATCATGATACATACTTATCCATCTAAGTGTCGGAGCTATACCCCTTACTAATTAAGTTTTATGTATCTAAAACGGGTAAAAGAAACGATGGATATTGTGTATTTTTTGTATTTAAAGTATACAAAAGAAACGAATTAAATTTTGTTTCTTCTTACTTTTTTATTTGTTCGTGTCTCCGCCAGTAAAAAAAATGTTACGACTTCATACATAGTTGAAAGGGTAAATTTCAATTGTTTAGTTGAAAGACCAAAAAGCAGAGTCTAGGTGAGGGGCGGGAAGAGCCAAGATTGATCTCAGATACAGTACAAATAGAATATTATTTCATTCTATTTTTCATATTCTATTTCTTTATTTCTTCCTATGTTACTTTCTAGAGCCCTTATAAGTGATGTGCGCGGTACATAGTTCATGATGTGGAACTCTTTTAATTTCATCCTATTGGCTCGGCTCATCCAAAAAAGTATCTTCAAAATTTGAGAATTTTAATGAACCCTCTAATTTTTTTTTAGCCCACCTAATGAATGAAACGTCAATTACTCTGTTTGGTCTATAAGAGAACGTCCAAATATTCTTTTAATTCTTTTAATACCTGGAGTTGGAGAAATTAATATTTGTTTCTGATTATTCAATGAGCATCTTGTATTTCATAAAAATTGGGTGCAATATAATCCTTACGTAAAGGCCAGCCTATCCAACTTTCAGGCATTAAGATACGTTTCAGGCGTGGATGATTATCATAAAATATTCCCAGCATATCATAAGATTCCCTTTCTTGAAAATCTGCGCTTTTCCAAACCCAGAAAACAGATGGAATTCTAGGATTACTCCTTGGGGCAAATACTTTTATGCATACCTCTTCCGGTTGATCTATACCATACTCTATTCTGGTAAGATGGTAGACACTAGCTAACAGCCCGCCTGGTGCTACATCATAAGCACATTGCGAACGTAAATAATTGTAACCATATACATATAAAATGACGGCAATCGAATGCCAGTCTTCGGGCTTTATTTGTAAAGTTTCGATTCCTTGGTAATCGAAACCCAAAGATCTATGAACTAACCCGTGTTTGACTAACCAAGCAGACAAACGACCCTGCATCTTTTTTATCTCTCCCAGATTGTTATTTGTATTAAGTATTTCACATTTACGATGAAATTTATGAAGATTGACTCGCTCTTTATTAGTCTGTACATTTGTTATTCTGTACAAAAGGATCCTGCCTAATTCACTAATTCGTGGGCAGATACTGAACTTTTATATTTGAAAAATATTTCAGGAGGGATCTCGGAGGTCGAGGGTGGTTCATAGAGCAACCCTTGATCATAATTTCCGTTATGAGTACT